GGATTATCCAGAAAATCGATTGATTCCTTCTTTCTTATTGCTTCGTAAAAGTTAATATTATGAAGGAACGACAGAGCCTATAAATCAATCAATATAAATTGATTCAATTACATTGTTCAAAAACATTATAAAAAAGAAGGAATAGAGGAAAAATCAGAGAAAAGGATCCTTTTTGTCATTTCTACGAATAGAATATTTTGATTATGTTGACTGGATAACTTTCCGATTTGTATGTTATGTATTTAAACGCATGAGACATCCTGCAAATCATTTCTATACTAAACTAATAAAACCTTATTCTATAAAAAGATAAAAAAAAAAAAGAATTCGGATATGCGTAAAAATCTAATTTAATCCGCTTTTCAACCAAAAGAGTCAAAGTCAAAATTTTTTTGTTTGAAGAATTTTTCCTTTATTTTCAAATTTATTTTCGAAATATAAATAAGTTTAAGTTATAGTTATTAAGTTGAATTTAATTCAAAATAATAGAAGAAGTTTCATTTGCTCAATGAATTATCCCCCCAACCCTTTTTTTTGTCTACTACTTCTTATGAATCTAAACTTCTTATGAATCTAAACAAAGGAATTTCGATAGACCCGGAAAAGAAGAAATTGTAATCTTTGACGAACAAGATAAAAATCATTATTATTTCGATACAAAACGACACAAGAAAGGGTATAAAGTCCTTTTTCTTGTGTCGAATGGAAGATTAGGAGGACTTATAATCCCTCCTAGAAGTATCTGTTCCTTTCATTTATCCCGTCCTTGTCTTGTATCCTCTTCCTTTGTTTTTATATGCCTATTGTCTAGTGCTAGGAATGGGAGAGAAGTAATGAATTCCATACATCCCGAAAAAGCAGTATAAACAAAGCAAGCAGAGGTATTTACAGAATTTTTTGATCATACATATTTAATTGTATTGATTGACAAGAATTCCGCGCTTTTTACCAACTTGATGGTAAGGAATCTCTGGATCTAGAAATTCATTTCGAATAATTGAACCTTTTCAAACTGTTTCTTTTTAAGAACCAAAAAAATTTGTGCCAAAATAACAGATGCCAAGAAGAACAAAAGGCCTTGGACGCGTAATGGATCTTGAAGCACTATTTCTGCATCTCCCTGACCAAACCCCCCTACATTAGGATTGCTTGTTAATGGTTGATCAAGCTTGATGGATTCACCCTCTGAAACAAGAAGTTCTGGTCCTGGAGGTATAATATCAACCACTTGGTGTCCATCCGATGCATCAACTATGGATATTTCATATCCTCCTTTTTCTTTACGTACTATTCTGCTTACTATACCTGCGGATGTAGCATTATAGACCGTATTGTTACTCTTGCTCCCATCAGGATAAATCTGACCCCTTCCCCGGTTCCCTCCTACATATATGGGATATTTTAAGAAGTGAACATCTTTCTTCGTAGCAGGATCGGGGGAAAGAATGGGAAAGACGATTTCACTATATTTCTGACCTGGAACAGGACCTATCACAAGAATATTTCTTTTATTGGGACGATAACTCTGAAAAGACAGATTTACTATCTTTTCTTTCACCTCGGGAGAAATACGATCGGGAGGGGCTAATTCGAATCCCTCGGGTAAAATAAGAACAGCCCCTACATTCAAAGCCCCTTTTTTACCATTAGCAAGAACTTGTTTCAGTTGCTTATCATAAGGAATTCGAACAACTGCTTCAAATACAGTATCGGGAAGTACAGCTTGCGGAACTTCAATATCCACAGGCTTATTAGCTAAATGGCAATTGGCGCATACAATTCGCCCAGTTGCTTCTCGTGGATTTTCATAACCTTGCTGCGCAAAAATGGGATACGCATTTGAAATAGATGTTCGAGTTATTACATATATCATGATCGATACAGAAATAGATCGAGTCATCTGTTCCTTTACCCAAGAAAAAGTATTTCTATTTTGCATGATCCAATCATTGATCCAGGAATTTCTACAATAAATTAGATAGGTGGCTAGTATAGTTCCCTATCCGCGAGTCTGCCATTGTATCGAAATAATTCTACTAAAATAGGACGAATACCTTGAAGAGGTAGAAGTATAAAGAAAAAAAATAAGTAAAATGCTTTCTTTATACGCGAAGAAAGGTTTTGATTGATATCAGGAGATCAAATAAGTTCTTCATTCATTCATTGAATGATAAATGACTACGAGCGAAGGAGATACGCGATTTAAAAAACGGAAGATCCAATATTTCACAATTGTATCTAGAATAACTGGAAAAGTGGAAACAAGACCAGATATAATTTGATCATTATGAGCCAATCCAAAATCATTGTAGATCGAACCAATCATTAGTTCCCAACCGTGGGTCGAGTGAAATCCGATCCATAAATCAGTAACTAAAAGAATCGAAAAAGCTTTTATTGTGTCACTTAAATTATAGAAGAATTCCTGAACCCAAGAATTAAGAATGACAAGCTTTTCATTACCCAGAATAAAATAACCACTTAGAATAGCGAAACAGATTATATTTGTCGAAAAATGTAAAATGATATGGAGATGATATTCGTTGTGTGTTTTGACCAATTGTATCGTTTCCTTGTGTATTCCTATACGAAACTTTTGTATATGTGTCTCCGGGTATTCTTTTATCATTTCGTCCAACAAGAAGAGTTCTTCTAATTCTAGGAATTTTTCTAGAACATTTTTCTCTTGAATATCATTCAAAAAAGTTTCGGATTGCCTAGTATTCCACCAATTAATAATCAAAGGTTCCAGACTTTTTTGAAATGAGAGAGAGACCCACCAGGGCAAAAATACTATAGATGCAAGATATGGGAGGGAAGTCAATGCTTTCTTTTTTTTCATTTTTTATCTGTGAATTGGTAATGAACTGCTTCATTTGTCAACTCTATCTGATCTGATATTTCTCTAAAGCACGAGTTCTATAACAAGATATCGAACCTATGGATCTATTCTATTACTATTTTTGTATAATAATTTAGTCCTTAGATCTAGAAGGAATAAAGAAATAGAATAAAGGCCCCTTTTCGGATGAAAAAAAGAAAATTTATGAAAGAAAAAATAATATAATTATAATATAATAATAAAATAAATAATATTAATATAATAATATATATATTAAGTATATATATAGTATTTTAAGGATTTCGGGATATCTCGATTGGGCAAATTAGAACAAATTTAATCTTCATTTGTTCCTTTCGATAAATACTCGAAAAACCTACTCGAAGTAACGAATATTATTCGGATTTCAAGACGAAAAACCCTCCTGGATCAGTTCCATTAATTTTTTCTAAATGTTGTACCGTCTAACCATAGCGTAGGAATACGGTATCAATTCAAAATAACCTAAAAAGATGAATTATTTATTACGAAATACATATTCGGATATTTGATGAATTCATACTTAGATTAGACTTATTAGACTTTTTACTAGTATAAAAGAATTGAGTTGGGCCCTATACGCATACAAAATAGTTTTGGTATAGAAAAAAAAATTTCTTCTTATTGTTTATTATATTTATTATAGTTGTTCCATATACGATACGTTCTCCTACTTTTGTTTTATTCTATGCGGGTTTTTGTGCCAACGGACCGAGGAAACAGAATCTAACATGTTTTGTTCAAATGAATATTCTGAGGAAACTTCAATTGTATTAAAAAGGAAATTAGCAAGCTCCTTCCATTATGCGGAGAAAACATTCATTCTTCGTTCGGTTCATTTCAAAATACTTCAATTGGTACGCGCAAGAAATAGGCCAATTCCGCCGCTTTTTGCTCAATTTCTCGTGGAGTCAAATTCTCATCAGTACGAGTCAAGGGAATGGTTCCTTGTCCTCTGATTTCCATATAAAGAATACGACGAGGAAAAAGACCCTCTTTAACCTCCATTCTGATTGATTGGATATCTTTCATAAAGAAACGAAGGAAGATGCGACGATTTATTCCCGGGAATCCCCAACGAAAAATACACATTATTCCTTCTTTTCTATCAAATCGGTCATAACCACTACCGACATTCCATGAAATTGTGCACCACAAATAGGAACTAATGAATAGACCCGCGATTCCATAGAAAGACATCACGATACCTTGTGGAAAAAAAATGATTTGCTGAGATGGAAATCCGGGTATCAGATTCCTACCAAGATAACTGGAAGTTCCAACCACTAAGAATCCTAATGAACCTAAAAAAAGGATACAGGCCCAGCAAAAATTACTTGCTTTTCGAGACCCTGTTATAAGTTCTATCCATATATGTTCTGATCGCCAGTTCATACTATACTAGATCCCGTTACATTCGATTGGAATTGATAAAAAAATTTGACTTTACTTTTCTTCTTGATACCGAAGTAACTTTCATCAACTAGCACTATTCTGATATGAACCATTAGGAATAATTGGTTAGATACATTGACTTTCTATTATAAATAGAAAAATATTCGTCGAGCCTTTTTAACCAGATATGCCCGCATATAACTGCATTTATGCAGATATCATGCATTCGCATGCATAACAGTTCTTTCATTTTTGTTCGGAAAAAGCCACATATCGTACCATATTACACTAAAAAATTTTCGGTACCAAATAAATACCTGTATCCTGTATTATGATTCAGTGTTGAAATAAATTGATGAAATTTGGTCCCGTCGGATCTAGACAATCTTATTTTTTTGGACATGAAGAAATAAAGAAGCCATTGCAATCGCCGGAAATACTAGACCCATTAAAGGGACAAAAATAGAGGGTAAGTTAAGATCTGTCATAGAATGGGTACCTCGATTTAATATTTGTACCTATTATAAAGATATCTTATGATAAGCATATCTATTATAAACTATTATAAATAATATTAAGTAGTTAATAAGTGCAAGGAATGAGAAATAAATGAAGTGTACCTATTCATCTTTCTACACGAATATGTATGATATTCCGCTTTAAGAAATTTTATTATTCTCCCATCCTTATATTCTTTCTATCTATCTTTCTAATAAAATAGAAA